TCGCTGATAGATGGCTCCCCCTAAGGTAAGGTTTTTATAAACTTTTTTTCTAGTTCAAGAGATCCACTCCCGATAAAGTCAAACTCCTAACTAAAACAAACAATGCAAATTTCATTTCAAGTGCCAGGCAAAGGACCAAGCAGGGGCTTAGGCTCTTGTTGAGGAGTTCCGGAAGCTGAGTAAAAGCGCCCAGACTTCTTTCTATACGAAAATAGAAATTAGAAAGAGGGGGGCAACCCCCTACGAAGGAAGAATCTGAACAAACAAGAGGAATGAGTACGGCTAGCCGAAAGAATAAATAGATCGATCCGGGACTTGCATCAATGAATGCACCAACCACGGGTACAATGGGCATACCTTTCATCTACCCTGCGTAGGAGGTCGCCTTAGCTAGTGCCAAAGGTTTTGCATCATCCTTGGCTTGGGTTGTCCCAATTCCTTGATCTGATTATGAAACAAGCTCTTCTGCGACTGCCTTAGCTCTTAGCTGCGGCTGCGGGGTCAACTAAAGAAATTCTTTCAGCTCCAGGACCAACTTCTCAATGAAAGAGCTCTTTTCGGCATAATAAAGAACCAGAAACCAGAGCCTCGAAAAAGGGGCTTTTTACTCCCTATGTGGGGCGTGGGAAACTCACCTGTGAAGCTGGTGTTTAGTGGTGAGGCGTCCTAAAACCGACCGACGAGTCTGCAATAGATTGGATTTTGAGGAAACCTAGGTAAAAAAGGTTACTGGGAAACTAAGCTAATAGAATAGGGTTATTCGGCATTGATCGAAAAACAAACCCCTGAGGAAAAAAAAGAGAAAACGAACTAAGCGTGGGATTATAAACCCATATATATTGTGTGGTAGAATGGGGCTTTGCCTCCTTCGAGACACATCGCTCTGTATGCTACTAGGCGTACTAGCTTGCTTAAGCCCAGCATAAGGCTTTCTTTACTGCGCCTTCCTTGCTTGACAGTTTTCTTTCTTCTACAAAAGAAAATATAGATAGATACATCTTTGAAGGGGTCGTACGATCGATTGCTTTTTCACTGCCGGGCAGGCATAACTAGTTACTTTACTCTTTCTAAACCCCCCGACCCCTTAGATGAGGCAAAGGCCGGAGCTGCTACAATAGCAAAAGCGGGAGCTGGAGGAAATAAGACTGATAGATGGACGTGAGAAAGCTCTTTTATAATTATAACATTTTGGTCTGGTATCGTGTGGTATATGGGCGGGAGGAGAATAAGAGTCTCGTCTCATCTTTCAGCTGGAGTTAAGGCTCTCCTGTAAGAACTCTTACAGGAATTGGTAGACAAAGCATAATGCTTCTTACAAGCGAAAGAAAGATTAGCTCGATCCCAGGAGCGGAGATGGAATCTGTCGAGGAGCACTTCTCGGGGTAGCATCGCCCAGGTTGAGAAGGAATCGCTTAGGTTTCTTCGGAACAAGAAGAATAGGAATTCTTACTTGACGTAATCTCAATATCAGAAAAAGGGCTATGCTATATATCTATATATATAATTATTAGAGAAGCTGCGTCTCTATCTCTTAGTGAGCTAGCCGCTACTATAGTTTTAAGGGATTTGTGCAATGAATTCTTTTCTGCCAGTTTCGAGTGGGAGTCTAAATCAACCCATTTTCAAGCAAGATAGACCAAACGACTTTACTGTAGGAAGAATCCCAGAAGAGGTGATACACTGATTCTGGATGCAACTCACAAAGACAGCAAGTTTCATCATCAAAAACTATATCGTATTGAGAGCTCTTTTGATCCCATCCATTCCTTTATCGTCTGATCCAGTGATTAGTTAAGTTAGAAGAATGGAATTACTTCCATATGCGGGCAGATATGCATTAACAAGCTTATTGAAGGGAAGTTCCCCGCTCTCGAATAATAAAGTAAGCTGACTATCCCGCAGTGAGCGCTACCTAAGCACTGTTGAAGACACTCAGAGAAGAGTGGAAAGAGTCCTAAGAGGGCTTCTCACTAAGACTTTCGACTCCGATGCCCTTGAATCCGTTGATTGAATGTCTATCACACTTTCACATCCTAGGAAGTTGTGAAGTGGTTTTTTCCTGCTTTCAATTGAGCGTAGTGGCGGTACTTCCACTTGTCAGTAGATCCACCTAGCTTAGCTCCGCTTCCTATCTGCATGGACTGCTTTCGTATGATGAGTGCGCATCATTCGCCTCTGGCTTGGCTCTCCCTAGTTCTCCTCCCCTGCTTGACTTGCTTTCAGGATTGAGGCTGTCCACACTCTCTATTGCACTCCGGAATTCGAAGTCATTGAACCACTGAACTACCTTAATCAAGCCTGGGCATTCTCATAAGCTGATAGACTAGACTGACTTATAACGAACTGGACTTAGCTGAACACCAAGCCGAGATCCATGAAAGATGGGTGGAATCGAATGGATCATTCCCTGAACTCATTGGACTGACCTCGCGAGGTTCTTGATTAGATAGATCACCTTCAATCGGAAGACTCAGTTGTCTCGTCCACATTCCTTCCCTGTCTTTCCCCAGGTAGGTCCATTCAGGCATAGAACTGGAGTTTGGAGTTCTCTACCAGGTTGATTGAGTGCTCGACCAAAGGGAAAGGGCTTGAGCGTCCTTGATTCAAAGTCTCTATATCCCAAAGGGAAGCAACTGAGCTTGATAGCTGCCACCTCCGCATCTCCGATAACAATATCGGAACCCAAGATAGCATAGGTAGTAAATAAACCCGGATCCACTAACTCGGTACTCAACCACACGGTGTTGTGGTGTGCTAGAGTGAATAATGTCCAGGAACCATAGAAAGCAAGTGGTTGTCCCCGTGCCGAACGCCACCAAACAGTAACCTTCTCGACGATGGGAACATAAGTGAGATTTCGTGGGTTATCATAGAGGAACTGCGCGACATAAGTGATGAGCCACGGGAATTCCCCACGATGAGAGGCGGTCCGCTCAGAAGCAGAAGCTGTGGGCTTCCGAGAGCCCCTGCATCACCTCCCCTCACACTATGCATCCTTTCGGCGAGACCATCCATTAAATAACTCCATTTTTTTCCCGCCAATCAAAGTCTCCATTTCGAAAGCCAGGAGCGCTACTGTAACCAGGGGTTTAGTCCAAGAATCCCCTTCTCTTTCTCTCCTTTGGACACAGAGCCAAGGGTTATACATCCCTACTTGACCTTGGGTTAAGCATACGACAGAGTCGGACATTGAAGAGAGACCATTATTCCGCTTTTCCCCCGGACGTAGCGAAGACATCACTATCGATCTTTACAGCAGCATAGGCCGTAGAACACAGTGCAGACGATGACCACCGTCCAGGCTTGAGAAAGAATCCTACTCCAGCTAAAGCATATGAATCACTCATAAGAAATCCATACAAGGAAAGAGAGGACTTCCTAACGTTAGAGCAAAGCCATCATGAGCGTGAGCCGTTACACTCAAAGAGTTATCGGATAAAAAAGACGTTCGGCTACCTCTTGGAGATTGACTCCTGTTGGAAAGTTCACATCTCCAGTAGTATCCCTAGTATACTCTAAAAATAATTTCTAGTTGGTTAACAATTTTCTCCTTTACAACATCTATCGCTAAATCAGTTATTTTGGTTTCCATATTGAGACTATTCATTTGATGGACATTCGGCCAGCCCTAACGCCTACAAGAATAGCTACAGGCAAAGCCAAACCCATCCTAGAAAAAAAATCGCATATTAAAAAATCCATAGTGAGTACGTACGTCCTAGTGCTCGTAAAGAAAGACCGCCAATTCGTATCCCGAAGATACAAGCGAAGCGACCGGTCCTCTTCTCTTGTCTTGCCCCGAAGTGTAGTGTGGTGAGGTTTTGCCTCACAGAAGGAGTGGTAAATTTGGGACAAAGCCGAAACTGAACTAACGGAGATTGAGGTATACTCCGTGCTGCGAAACGGATTCGGCCAGTACAATACTTAGTATTATTGAGGCCATGAAGACGGACAGCGCTTTTAGCCTGCCTGCCTATAGGGATAGGGTTCTTTTCGATCTTGTACCCACGGTACACTGAACACCAACCCAATCTATACTAAGTTAAGTACAAGCCCTGACGTGAACGCTCATTAGACTGTTATAACCAGAGAAAGTTTCTTTGTTTACTCAACTCGTAAAGGCGAATCAAAACGTTCTTTCTTTTCTACGCTACGATCTTTCTTCTCTTATGATATTTCTAACCAAATGAAACTGATTCAATGGCAGCCCCTCTTCCTTGTTCACAGAAACCATTTTATAAAGAGCAAAGAGAACAAGAGCAATCGCAGCTGAGTCAACTCTATCCATTCTTGTTCCAAGCTAAAAGCTTGAGGAAGAAGAGCTTATTCAACTCGAGGGTCAAAGAAGACCAAGAAAATATCGATTCAGCATAAGCAAGGGATGAGAGAGGCCTTTGTCGGGTAAGAGATGAATGAGGCCTTACGAGTGAACTGCCTTACCTTAAGGAGACGTCGGACTTACCTTTGGAAACTTCCCATGAAGTAGTGCTTTCTTCTTTGCTAAAGAGAATGTCAAACCTGCAAACAAGCCATTCAAGCAAAGAGTCTATTCTGAGCCCTTTTCATGTACAGGGTATTCTCTTGATTAACGCCTTTTCCGCTCTCATTCCTGGCTTGGCTTTCCTTTTTGTCTTGACTCTATGCCTTCCAGCTGTCTTGGCTTTCCTTTTTGTCTTGACTCTATGCCTTCCAGCTGTCTTGGTGAAGACTGTGGTAGTGGTATCGGTTCTTTGCTGGGTTGATTGAATATCTCTTTCGCTTGCTTCTTTGCGGCAGAAAGACCGAGGGCAAGATCTCTTTATATAAGGATATAAGGAAAACCTCACATCCGATTCGTAAACAGACAGGAGACAGGCAAGAAAGTCACTAGAAGCACCGGAATGACTACCATCGACTGGCTTGCCCGGAATACCAGGACTTAGACCGACAGACTGCTTTCAACCGCTTTGCTACTGGTTCGCTTTGAATGAACCCTTACTGCACTGCTAGCGTTGGAGAGCTTGAAAGCGGCTTGGCTGGCACTCATACTCACACGGATTGGACTTCAACCGTGCTACTAGGCCTAAATTTCCCTCTTCCTTCGGGTGTACTAAGACTATCTCTTTCATAGACTATTCCTTCTCCCCTCGAGTCAGGAGCTAGCTTTCAATCTCCCACTCCTACTGCTACTACTCCTGATACAATCTTGCTTGGAAAAAACCGTTGCCGAAGAAACTTCATGTTTACCATTGTCACTGACCCATACATTCTCTGTGGAGTCTCCCAGATTTCTCATGCGGACCCAATGTCTCCCACTGAAACTAGTACCTTATCCTTGACCACCATTACATTAGAGCACAGCTTCGAAGAACTTTTCTTTTTTACTTTTTTTTGAGTTTGAGTAACATTCTCCTCGATCTTTCAAGTACACTCAACCGAGGAATGGTGATATTTCCATCATTCCACTTTGTTTGCGGATTCAAGGTCAATCCTTTCGATTGATTGGCCTTATTCCCTTTCTTAATAGAATAGAGGGAATGGAAGTCTTTCCTTGTCCTTCCGAGATAGGAGTTGAGAGCTTCAGGCAGCACCACAGCCCTAGGCGCACTAGAATAGGTAGCACAGGTCACAGCAAGACTGAAATCAGAACGGTGGGACCCGCCTAGCTTGCGTAATAGATGGATTTTCCCGACTACTAGCATGATTCATCCTACTTTCTTAAACACGGCAAAGGCTTTCTGGTCAGATCAGATAAAGGCTCAAGGATCGCTTAATGAAAAAGGCATTCTGCCGCGGGAAAGAGATCAATCACCCCTATTCTTGCAAGAGACGGTTTGTCCACTTCCTAGCCAAAGCCCAATTCGCCACGTTCAAGTTAGTCACTATCAATAGCTCCTTGCTTAGATCCTTCGTTCCCCATAGCCTTTTTCTGGAGATAGCCTGGTCTTTCGTCGCCTTGAGCGGGGCCTCAAAAGGCGTTTTAGCGGTTGTGGGATCGATCCCTTTTAGCCAATTGTCGCCTCAGTGCCTCCTTTCCCTTCTCGTCGACGGTAGTGAGTGGGCCTAAGGCGGGTTAGAAAGAGTAGGACTCGATTGAATAAAAAATGAACAGATAGGGGAATGGCCTGCTCTCTCTCTCGATGCTTTGTTTTTGTTAATGCCATAAAGGAAGAATGCTAAATGTTGCAGCAAGCAGCTAGCCTACGGGATGAAAGATAGAATGCCACTAGATCAATGATGAAAGTAGCTATGGTTTAGTGATAGTGTCCGTGGAGAGGTGAAAGAGTTGCTTTGGTTCAAGTCAGGAAAGAATCTGACTAAGAAAGAAAGGCTCTATGTTTCATAGAGATAGAGGCATACTATATAAGAGATTGCTAGCAGGGATCATTTTCCATGCAGAGTGAGAAGCGGAATTAGAATGATAGACTACGGATGCGGCTTGCAACTCCTACTCGAGCTTATGAACCTATTTCATACCCTTGCCCTTGGCTTGCCCTTTCTTCTGGTCGATTGATGAACTTGCCTTCGTTGATGAACGAGCTTTCGTCTTTCCTGGCGTTCTTCTCTTTCTCCCTGAAAGTGCTATTCTTTATCTAATCTATAAGGAACCGATCCCGTAACAAGACGCACCGGAAACAACTTCTTTCGCACCTTCAACCTCAACTGGACCAGGATTTCAAGATATCCCTTCTGATGACTATATGAAAAGATGAATAGGAAATCCCGCGGCAAGGCAAGGAACTTCCGCCCATGAGATTAGTGCCCCTTTTGTTCGTAGTCCATCCGTCTCATCTCGTGCAGCAGGAAGCATGAAAGGAGGAAGCAGCCGAAGAACGGCATTTACTATTCGGATTGATGAAAATAGGATTCATGCCCAAAAAAAAGAGGATGCTCTATCCGCTCTCGAAGCAGTCGTAAGGTAAGGTTGGTTTTTACGTAAGGTTTAGCGCAGCCCTTTAGCCTGCTTTTCCTTGAGACTGTGGAAAAGCGGCTTTAAGCTCCCCTTTCTTCTTTCTTGCTTTTCCAAAAGATCAATGATGAGTCAAGAAAAACACAATAGACCGTCTCTAGCACGACCACTACTTTTCTTACAGGGAAGACTGAGCTCAGCCGTTCGCGTATGGTCTCACTTATTCGTTCCTGCTGTAAGCCTGTTGCCTGTTCGAAAGCCTTACCCGACAGCCAGTATCGTATCCTAGGTAGACCCATAAATAGTTCAAGTAGTTTGGTGCCTTCCTTCTTGAATTGTTGGGCAGATCATCCAAGAATAAAGTCCGGAGAGGGAATAATCGACATAAGGAGAGACGTTGGGGAGGTTGAAATCATCTTTGATAATCACAGTTCTAGTAGCCATCAAGTATGTCCATCGAGACATTAGCGAAAGAACCTATCTTTACGGAATGAAAAAGTGCTTCACTGCGCATATGCGACAACCGGCATATCTAACTAGAAATATCATAAGAGAAGAAAGCCACTTTTACGCCCAAAACTCCCATGTCTTCCGTTGGTCAACAACCAATAAAAGTAAACTATAGTTTTTCACTACTCGTACAGTGAAAATGAAGTCTCTCCTTTTTTTGGGGGGAGCGGAGAATGAAAAGAATGAAAGAAAAATGAAATTGTTTTCCACGGCTAGAAATAGAAAGATATTATTTGCTGCTATTCTTTCCATTTGTGCATTAAGCTCGAAGAATATCTTAATCTATAATGAAGAAATGATAGTAGCTCGTTGTTTTATAGGCTTTATCATATTCAGTCGGAAGAGTTTAGGTAAGACTTTCAAAGTGACTCTCGACGGGAGAATCCAGGCTATTCAGGAAGAATCGCAGCAATTTCCCAATCCTAACGAAGTAGTTCCTCCGGAATCCAATGAACAACAACGATTACTTAGGATCAGTTTGCGAATTTGTGGAACCGTAGTAGAATCATTACCAATGGCACGCTGTGCGCCTAAGTGCGAAAAGACAGTGCAAGCTTTGTTATGCCGAAACCTAAATGTTAAGTCAGCAACACTTCCAAATGCCACTTCTTCCCGTCGCATCCGTCTTCAGGACGATCTAGTCACAGGTTTTCACTTCTCAGTGAGCGAAAGATTTGTCCCCGGGTGTACGTTGAAAGCTTCTATAGTAGAACTCATTCGAGAGGGCTTGGTGGTCTTAAGAATGGTTCGGGAAGGGGGTTGTTCTAAAATAAAGTGAAAATGCCATCTCTATGGACCATTCTATGTTATATATTCGGTCTTCATAAATTCATATATAGGTTGAAGTTGATTCGGTGGCTCTTTAAATCGCTGGGAAACGCTCTTCAGGGTTGTGAGGAGGACCCTCTTCCGAAAGATTGGTTAGAGATATTTTTTTGGTACAAAAAACGCTTTTATGCTTTTCTTTTACTGTACCGCCTAATGATGGACGTATATGATGTACAGAACAAAGCGAAGGAAAAAAATCGGGGGAAAGGGGGTTCTCTTAAGAATGAATAAAGAAGACGAATAGAATCTAATTCATGTTCATGCTAAGAGAAGAGCGGATCCAATACCAAGACGACTATCGAGAAAGCAAGCAATCTTCTTTTTGACTCATTCCATTCTTCTTCTGCTGAAATGCTATGGACGTCACACACAATCTAGAAAACGACTCAAAGTGTAAGTTGTGAACTCAGACCTTGAGAGAAGCCGCAGTTGACTGCTATTTCGGCCTAGACGATCCTTAGACGCACAAGGCGCTTCGAATTGTACAAGTCAGTCGTTCCTGGAGCTCTTCCTCTGTCCCCAATAGCCGATGGTTGAACTGAGCAAAAGAGACCTGATGCCATTTGCAATTGCAGTATCTTTTTCTGTAGTACAAGTACTAGGTGAAAGAGAGGGTCGACCGAAGGGAGACATATTTTCAATATTGCGATGAATAAGAATCCAACTAGAAAGCGCTTTTCTCTCGGGAAATGGGTGCTACTCAGATGCTTCACTGACATAATATTCATTTGTCTCAACTTGTCGAACCGCTACTCGAATCCTAAACGGCGGGAAGGGATCGAAAAAGAAGTTCCATGATACAGTCAGAAGATGATCGCTCTCTAGCTATGAAGTATAATCTTTCTCTAGGAAGAAAATAGCTAGTCGCAAGAAAGAAGAAAAGAGATGCTGCTATTGATGAATCATCTATGTATTCGACCGGGGCGCTGAAGAGCGAGAGTTCAGAAGTGCGACAAAAAAGAAAGGCTTGGAGACCTGAGGAACGAAGTGAGCTATAGATTGACCGCTGCCCCCTCGTTATGATAATGAATCATTCCCCGTGAGATTCGGGACAGGATTTCAGTCCAAAGAGATGGGGGCGTACTTGCTTTATAACCATAGAGCGAAATAGACCTGGCACATCACAAGCCATCTAACTAAAAATAGAGAGTAGGGCATGTGACTCAGGCTTGCTTTCTTCAAATCTTGCGCTCTGAACTACACCCATCCTGCGATAAGGGTGAACGTGGAGAAGAGCATCAACTAAACTGTCGCCGCATGGATTAACAAGGAGCCACTGTTCAGACGAGAGTCAAAAAGTAAGGATGCCCAGAAATGGGCAAAACAAAGCCTTTAGCGTGCCAAAACCCCTTTTAGCTTTCTGCCTACTCGGCTCGGACTAATCCTTCCCTACTAGAGAGAGTACATAAAAATAAGTAGATCCGTGTGGACTCAAAACCAGAGAGATTGCGATAGAAAAAAGTACTCTCGAGTGATCGAATGACTTAAAGAAAGCGGGTCGACGCCAGCTATAATGGTTGAAATCATCGCTCGCAGGTAACCGTTAGCGGGCTACAGTGCCTCGTAATAGTCGAATCTTGGATATAAAATAAAGAGAGCCCTCCCTTCGGTCGTCGTCGTCCCTCGCTCTGCCAAAGAAAAAGAAAAATAGGTCCATTTTTGCCCTGTATAGCTTACAAAGCCTAGGCCAGTGAAAGACGGGGGCATTTTACGACCCGACACAGGAAAAAGCGATAGGCGAGAGGGCAAAGACTGAACCTATCCCCTTAGTAAGGGAGAACGGGCACTGCCAAAGCAGCTTTCTCTTCTAGGTCTAGGAAAGAACATCGTCCTGACAGACACGACTGGATTCGATTGATTGAAAGCCTTAGCTTGAGCCTTTTATCACTATCAAATAGAAAAAGGAAAAAGCACCACAAAAGGACCCCTGACTTATTAGCGAGAGTCGAGAATTCAAACCCCCTCGGGAGAAAGAAAGTGGTGATGATTGCCATGAATGCTGCTTCCAACCAAGATATTGTTCTCCTCGATGCGGTTCTTTTCCCGCGAGTTATATTGTGCTTTCATACCCGGACTTCGCATATTACTTGGCACCTGCCTTCAACTTCAAAGACATCTCTGCAAATAGCGGAAGTAATGTGATGTCTGATCTTTATCTTGCAGACATAAGATCGGGTGAAGAAAGTGCTCAATCAGACCTTCTTTTAGGTGGCCTGCTCTCTATATCAGATAGTGGGACCTCCTTGCTCTTCTTCTTGACCCTGAAGAAAGGGCGGGTTCACTCCGTCACCTATTGGGTAAGCGGCTTTGCTCTTCTATCCCATCCTGACTCGTACCTTCAACCGACATTGTCCTGTAAGGCAAGGCTGATAGCGCCTGGAAAAAAATCAATGCTTTCCCCGCCAGTGAGAGTACAGAGTAGGCTTCTTTCTTTCCGTAATCGGATATGAAGCTGCCGGTCAATCGGCCCCTTAGCTTGTGATATCGGCGATTGAAGGAGTTTCATGCTTGCTGATAGCCTGACTTTCCTATTTCCTGGGACTTTCTCCTCTTCTATAGCTTTCTGAAGCTAAAGACATTGCCATTGCCCGAATCGAATGTTATCCGCTTTCTTGGCTGAAACTGAACAGGCTGGGTGGGCACTGATAAGAAGAGTATGCCTGCAAAGCCCATTTTTTTTTTTTTTCTACAGCTCCTTGATCTTTTTCGCCTGTTCTGGCTAACCCCATTCCAGTCTATTAGGCAAGGTCTGTTCGATTGAGCTTCTATTAGTCATTTTAGACAGCTCGGCAAGCAGCTGAACTCTTTTCCTCTTTCTTTTGCTTTGGATAGATCTCAAGGGCAAAGTACTCATTCCGGGCATGACTCGGAAGATGAAGAGGGGGCAGGCACTTCAGTCCAGTGCTATGGGTTCCTCATTTCCCTATGGTCGAGCGGTTTGGTTGGCCTGTGATGAAGAAGAACTTAGATGATGACAATGGAGCTAGTCACGGAGCTTAGTCATAGGTTACACTATGATCCCGATGCCTGAAAGCTCTGTTCGCCTACTGGTGATAGAAGCAATCCTCCTTCTAGGGCTGGGCTCAGATCTCTTTTGAGGCACAGTGTCTTTCAACTAAGCGCTGAGCCCCTGCGATGACTAGGTCAAGCGGCGTAACTGAAGCTTCTTGCGCCTAATTCAATTGAGCTGCTAGGCTTCCTTACCTAAGCCCTGACTCGGAAATTCAGTGGAAGACGCTAAGCCTAGGTTCATTGGCCTTTTTTCGATGTCAATGCTCTGACAGTGATTCTTTAATCTCTAAAGAGAAGGGTCGAAAGAAGAAAGTCTAGACTTTTCTCTGATTCATAGTGGGAGCTGTTTGGCTATTAGTCACTTTTTTCGCTCCTCAAGAAAGACGGCTGGGAACGGATCTTCCCCCTCTCGCGATGTGGCATTCCGTCCGCTCTTTCTTTGCATTTCTTTTGCTATCAGCGGGGAATCAAGGGCTTTCAGAGAGCTTTCCTTCTTCCTTATACCCTTTCTTGCCCTAAGAAAGACGGCTAGAAACTTCCTATTAGGAATGGCTTCTTCCTTTCAGGTTGTGTTGTTACAGACCAGACTGTTATAACAGGGCAGTGGAGACGGAGAACTAATCTCATACAGTACAGCTATGCTCGGGCAATAGCGCAGCTAAGGACTGAAAGTACTTACTTGATAGAGTAAGGAAGGTGAAGGATCGCTTAGTGACCTTTAGTCCTGCAGGTAGCGAAAGTCTGATCAAGTGACTCGTAGTTGACGGGCGAGAGACGAAAGGTGGGAACTTCGGAGTGATGTTAAGGCCCCGAAGGCCGCAAAGTGGCCCGGCGGAAGGGAAGTTGCATGAGAGGGTTACTGGGATAGCCGGACGCCATGATTCGAAGCGTCTCTCATCAACGGAACGAGAAATTTCGTTAGTAGAGTAGAATCCGCGATGACCCAGACATCGCGATAGCGGGAAGTTGGTCACCTGCAGAAGTAAACAAAAGACTGGTATGGGGTATGGTAGCTGAAAGAGTTTCGAATCAGTGTTCAAAACTGATTGAGGGCTCCCGAAGAGGCTAGTTGACTCACTATAGCTATAGTCTCAATCTGGTAACCAACCAAAGCGCATGCATGACTATGGCTGCCATTTATGCAAGCATTCTCATTCACAAGCCCAAAAAGCAAGAGCAGTCTCTTCATAGCACCCAGCACCCGGCAGTCCCTTACCTATAGCCTTAGATTTAGATTAAGGGTTAGCTTTTAAAGAAATTTTCAAAGTATATAATAAAAGGCCCTAAGAAGCCTGACTGACGACCGCTCATCCGGCTCCTCCTGCATCTGATTACTCAAAGCAACCTCAGAAAAGAACACCCGCCCAAGGCCATAACTTTCCCCTTTTTCCAGGTTCAACCTAATTATAGGGAGTAGGAGTGCACCACTGGCTTTTTCGCCTTTTGAGAAGCGGGGTTTCGGACGACTGACACCTATAATAATTCCTTTCTTCTTAACTGAATACGGGGAATGCGGAACTTTTCATCAAACACAACCTCTTGGAGGAGAAGACCCTATGCGTCTTTGACAGAGAGCCGGAATTCCATTCATTTCATAAGCCGTTTTGATCCTTTGACACAAATGTATTACTTTTTCATTTCACCGGTGAATCAACTACTAATGGTTACATAGTAAGAAAGGTTCTACCTTAGTAGCTTCGAGTAAGTAGCAAGGCAAGGCTGATGCCCCCGTATAAAACGGGCGAGAATTGGATCAAAGACCTTTTCCCCTTCCTGAGCAGCGTATATAAGGGTAAGGGGAGGGGCGATAGAGTCAAACCGTGAAATGAATCTATAAATCGGTTTTGGGTAGATAAAATTCTTCCGGTGTCGGGGGAAAGCTCAGATTGTGACTGGTCTGGTAAGGGGGATTCGTCAGCACAGGGTTACTCTTCTGCTTCTAGTACTGGTAGAGGAAATGATTTGTGCCAGCTAAGGCCTGTTCGGAAGGAAGAAGGACTCATATGTATGAGTAGCTCCATTTCTATGGTGGGTTTATGTCTGATGCGGGGGAGTCAGTTCTTGCCTTTGGTGCCATCCTATCGCCAATAAGATGGTGGAAAGCTTGTGCTTAGTCCCATCCCACTCTAGCTTAAGCTATTCTATTTGGGAAGCAACTACTTTCTTTCTTTAAGGGGATTCCAACGGATTTTCATTCTTCTTTTTTTTGTTTTCAGATGAAAAAGCGCTAATTCTCTATCGTGTTTACCTCCCTTAGCCCACTCCTACCTAGGCAGGAGGAGATAGAGGAATTTTTGTCTTTGGGCATCCTCCTCTTAGTCTTCCGGTTCTTCCGGTGAGGAGTAGGTATATCTTTACTTTATAGGTTACGGGGAATAATTTTGGCTTTAATTTAATGACTCCTCAATGAGCTCTCAGGTAACCTAATCAAAAAGCAGACGGTCCATACAGAAGTTTAGTTTTGAGGAGCAGCAATTCTTCCCGCATCTATCAATTCCTTCAAACAAGCCCTTTTTTCGCCTTTTTCCGTAAGCCTAGAAGCAAGTCAAGCTCTTGGTCTGCTGAGAGAATCTTCCCTCTTCTCTTTTCTAATATTCTTTTTGTGCGGTAAGCTCTAAAGGTAAGTTCAAGTCGGAAACATAGGGGGGGTTCTGAAGCTTAGGAGACAGTTTCACTTTCGTTAGATTGTGCGGCAACGTGAGCCAACGTCAGCAGAAAGGAGTCGGAGTCCGGTTCCGTCAGAAGAGGACTCAGTCTCCTCACCGAGGTCTCAGTCAGAATCGTCAGAAGCTTCAGCTAGCTCATTCCCTTCACAACGTGGGCTAGTTTTATTACCCGCAATGACTACGACCGATTCATCTCCAGTCCTTTCCGTCGTACAGACAGTGAATGGCGGAAATTAGGGCAGCCTTGGCCCGTCAAAATGAGATTATAGCACAAAACAGAGAGGCGCCGAGATTGCAGCCCCCAAAACCCAATTAAATGCAGCCTATCGGCCCCCTACATCTGAAGAAATTTTGGCATAAAAAAGAGCTGAGTTGGCTGCTCTGGAAGCACTGATAGCAGCCTCAACTCCTTCAACTTCTGCACCTCCCGCTTTTCAGCCTTATGTTCCAGCTGCACAAGCAACAGCACCTCCACCTGCTCAGTCAGGTCCATATACTTCCGCACAGTTTGTCACTAAGGAAAAATTGGATGAAAAACTCCGTTTAAAAAACCCAAAGAATGCAGGAACAATCCAGCCTTATCGCAGTCCATATCCTCCATATCATGACACGGTTCCTTATCCACCAGGGTACCAAATCCCACCATTTTCTATGTTTGATGGGAGAGGTGGCCCTAAAAGACACTTATCTTATTTCATTACCATAGTATGGCAGAATGGTATGATTATACGACTAGAGAACAGATAACCAGGAAAGACAGAAAGGGAGAACCGACCGGGGCCTTGCCCTTACTTTAGCTTTAGGAAGAAATCCAGACTTTGGAGCTCAGCTTAGGGATCAGAGGCGAACCACCTAGTATGGAACACAATCAGTTCACTAAGACAATCGGAGTGAGCGGGCTATGAAGTCCACCCAGCTTTTAGGGTTTACCGAGCTTAACTCGTGGAATGGTGATTCGGAGTTAAGTTAACGGGCTTGGCTTGAAGGCGTGACCCCTTTTATTTTATTTTATTTATTTGGCGGGGTTACCGCGGTTCCTTCGACTTTATATTCGGGATAAACGGGACCCTTATTTACTCAGACTCAGATTGGTAGGCAATCAACAGTCATAACAAGGAGATTCCCCACTGACAGCCTCTATCAGATAGTACGCAGGTTTTTCTCCCGGAAAGAACTCATTTTCTAATCGAACCGGTTGTGCAATAAGATGTGCTGCTCCTCCTTCTCTTGAGAGGTCCCTCGGGAAAAGAGCAATCCATCCTTGTACCCATACAAAGACGATTGTAGAAGGATACCAGGATTATACTCAAACAATAGCAGCGGTACTCTCCGAAGTAAGCCCTGAAAATAAAGGTGCTACACTAATTGTAGTAACCAGAACAGGGCCTCGGCCCCAGATGCTATGGAAGACCTTTCCTTCCTTGCCAAGGGCAGCTGCTCGACCAAGCAACCAATTACCACCCTAAAACGTAGCCTGGGAAAAATTCCTGCTCAGATCTCAATCCTAGACTTTTTCTCTTCTACGCCGTACTTAGGCAAGCTCGGTTGTCAAGGGAAAGGCTCCAGGATTACAAGCCATGATCTAAAAAGTGATTGCCCCCCAACCCTTTTACAGTTCCAGAAGCAGAGGGAGCAGCTTCAGTAGTTCCATCTCTCTAGCCCTAGGAGTCCCGGGAAGATAGAGGCACGACAATCCGCTATGCGCAGACTGATCACACGCGGCACACATTCTATATGATCGATGATTGCAATGCGCTTCGATTTCATATACTGACTTTTTCGCTTTCTCTTTCGTAGAAAGCCCTACTTTCATAACATCCGACGCTATATATGCTAACATCATTTCATTAGAATACATCACATAATTGGCACTCGACTGAAAGTCAAAGAGAGTTAGTTACTATAGAAAGCGTTACGTTCAGATGCCCTTCATCCTACCCGAAGGAGAAAGGGAAAACGAAGAAGACAGTGTCGGGGCATCGATAATGATTTGAAGCGGCTGGCATTGAATGGTCCCCTTAGAAAAACTCTAAAAAGCTCTATACGTTCAATAGCGTAAGGCAAACAAATAAAATAAACAGGCACGCAACTCTTTCCTAACACAAAAGCTCCAAAACTCGCGATAATAAAGAAAAAGGCCTTGCTCCGCCCTCGCTTGGCTTCTTTTCACGAATTGGATTTGTATTTTCTGGACAGCGTAGAAGCAGCATATTGCTTTGAAGCAGGTTAAACTTGATTTTATCCCTATTATCCCCTTCTGGAAACATGAGGCAAGAGAAACCATATTGGCGAATTCATAAAGACGGGAGTGAAGAACTGCGCACGCATTTGTGTCACAGTAGACCTCGAGTTGGGCCGGGCCTTCCTAAATCTATGAACCTTCGCATCCCAGGGCTTCAAGTTCACATACAGGAGTTGGACTACGAGAAAGTGCCCTTCCTTCAAGTGTATAATCAAATTTGCCATAAGCACGGACATATGGCCAGCTCATGCCCGGAGAGATTAGATTGGTTGAGAAGGAAACACACCAAGGCAAAATCAGACGGCACATTCTATCTACGACGCATCGAATCAGCTAACTTTTTTTATTGCTATCCATCTACACTCTACTCTCCTACCCTCGCATCCCGGCGGCAACACTTATTCAATCATGCGCCTGTGATAAAGAATGACACAAACAAATGTGTCGATGTGCGTGTGCTTAACACAGTCGGCTAAGAAGTCCTTCCAACCCGATGTGAGATAAAAGATAGCTAGGGCGCTAGATGAGATCTGTAAATAACTTAGTGCTTTAAGGACGACGAGTCACGCCCTGTAAGGTCAGACCGTCAATCATCGGTTCAATTCTGCTCGTATCCCCTTTTTTTTCTTTGCTTGACTCTTGTGAAACGCTGAATGAGCAGCGCCGTTTGTTAGGATCTTCTTTCTCGCCGTAACCAGTAATGTAATATAATATAGAAAAATATAAGAAAGACGAGAGAGTCAGCGTAGATAGAGTGGCGTCAACTCATTGTTGTTAAGAAGATCAATCAGTAGGGGAGGTTGCGCTATGAGTGTGTGTGTGATTCCTATTCTTTTGATAAAGTGGGTTTGCCCTATTTTGCTTCTTGGCGACATGTACAAGAATTCTCCCTTACTTACGAAGCAGAGATCTTTTAATTTTAAAAAGGCTCGAGTTGAAGTCCGCGGGTTTTTGGAAACCGCTAGTTCCAGCCGCTACTCAGCTTCCATTGAATCTCTCTTCAACGATCGATCCCAACCTGAGCTTTCAAGCACGACTACTCCGATCTCCGGAGAGAATAATAGGTCTACGCGATGCTTCGGGGGCAAACGGGCGAATCCGGACGTTTTGGATGAAAGAAGCTTTGCTTCAATCTTATATGCGTAATCTTCGCTTCATGTTGCTGACGTGTCTTTTGCTTGCGATGAGTGCGTGGTGGGCCTTGCTTCCGGAACGACTGTTGACGCAACCTGTGGCTTCGTGTTCCGCAGACTACGCACAGGCGCTAAAAAAGTCACTCAGTGGCGAAGATTGTCCATCACGAAGTATATAGAGATGGTATTCATGCCTTCACCCAGGGGGCATTCCAGATAGAATCGTGGAAGCATTTACTGAGACCTGAATTAACAGTTCTTAGGCCTCTCTCTCTGTAAGCCATAGGTAAGGCAGAAGAGGTAGGAGGCGCCATCATGAGATCGCCTTTGTACTGAAATAGATGCTTTCAAGCACTACGACCCTGCTGCTACTCAACTTATTTTTTATCCCTTTTCATGTCTCGCATTGGACCTTGGGAAATCCTTTCCTTCTTTCAGGGACCAGTTGAGATGGAGATGGAATTATTTCTTAATTATTTCTTATTAATCCCCTTCCTGCTCATTCCCACATACAACTGAACTTAATCAGAAGAATTTGACTTCGGGAGAAAAGAAAGATGAACCCATCAGTCTTTATTGAAACATTTCTTAAATCTAGACCTAACTTCGGAGCTTACAAGTACCCATTCCGCAATAAGACCAGAAACGTTGCCCTTAGGATTTCCAAAAGGAAAGTTCTGTCCCTTCCGGGAATCGAAAGGGCCAACAAGTGTCTACTCACGACGGAATTTTTGTTGATCCTTCCGAAACTGAAGTTCATTTATTCTAAACTTCAGACGGTTCTTCTCCACCTGTAGAATAGAACTACGATTCTGGAGTTCAGAGTGGGCAGCTAGTAAGCCCGCCCTTTCGCGGGCCCTTTCCTGATCGCGTATACGATCCTGCTCTCGCGATCTTTCGATTTGATCCTCTGTTTCAGCAAGGATCCCCTTCACCCGCGCCATCTCCTCCGTGAGGAGTCGGCGGAGCTCCGCGTTCTCGTGGCGAAGCCGAAGATTCTCGTCCTCTAGCGCCTGTGGGTCCACCGGGGGGGCAGCCTCATCAGGAGCAGGGACATCGAAAGGTGGTTGAGTCGAGGGGGGCCCGGCCTCCAGATTTGACGCACCTTCTCCTTGAGGACGAGCTCCACTGGATTCCTGTGCGCCGATGCCAGCGTCGGTTTCTCCGTCCGAACTTCTTTGTTCGTCCCCCTGATCGTCACAAAAGGCAATGACAGGGACCCCCAAAAAAAAGAATGGAAAACAAAGGAAACAACAGGAGCAGGTAAGCAAGCAAGGGAAGACCTGTATGTGGGAAGAACAACCGAGTAAGGGAACATAGGAAGTGTAACTCACATGGAACGTAGGAAGCATAGAAACATATAACACCTCAGGAATAAACACAGGAACTCTATAAGACAGGTCCGAAGGGATATACTTACACAGGGATACTAACATACTGGAATACTTATATTGGTATATATATATATATATATTATTAGGGGAATATCAAAGTCAATCTACTACTAATATTAGTTAACGATGCCATGTCAATCTATTAAGACACTTTAACTACGGAGTACAACTTTTAGCTCCAACTCAAGAAAGCTAACTCTTAAGACTGGAACTCCAAGGTTAAGACAGGCGAGTAAGGTAACTAAGAACTCTATGCTTAGGAACACTCCGGGCGCGGAAGCTCCTATATGAAGCTAGAACTTACTCCTTATCCCTTACTCTGTATACCAACTCTACACTATAGGAACTCATACGCCCCTTACCTTACGTAGGCTGATGTATAAAGAAAATACCGAAACTATAGAAGCTCTTAACACAGGAACTCTAACTCTTAGGGAAAGGCACAGGAACCAACTCTTAGGACAACCCTAAGGACAAGTCTAACTCGTATGTATTCATAAAATAATGTATTTTGTTTCACTCTAGAACTCCTGAAGACAGGACCGAAGGGCACTCCTTAAGCTCTCATGTATTCAATCAAAGGAAGCAACAGAAGACAGGAGCATAAGGCACTAACTCACTGATATAACAGCATAAGAACATATGCAGAGTAAGTATAACTCATAGCTCTGGAACTCCTGTAAGCAACTCATAGGTAGGACCACAGGAAGAGTAACTCCTTGGTATGTTAAGACAGCAGTAAGCATATAAGACACTAACTCCTGTAAGCCTATAAAGCCTATAAGCAACCGAAGGAAAGGAACTCCTAAATCATTTGGTTGTTCGACTTGCATTCTTTCTTGGTACCCCCCCTAGGATTAGAGAAAAGAAATATATACATCCCCTATACTTCATATAAAAGAAGAAGAACAAAGCCTTTTCCACTATTTAGGGCGATCTTTAATTGAATGGGGCGGTTGATAACTAACTATTCTTTCCGCATCATCACCTTTAGTCGTTCATAGTTGACATAGGCCAACCGTGCATGCCAGAGATCTGCGGATCTCCTTCAATCAAAAACCGAGCTACATGATTGGCCGTCACTGTTGTATACGAGGCTGCCCCTATCCGGTGAAAGAATATATTGCCACAAGGATGAACTCATGGCCATTTGATGCTTTTGGATTGATTGGTCCGATGACGTCGAGGCCCCACATCTAGCAAAAGGCTAGGGAGTGGTTAGGTTAGACTATTCCATTCCTTGATGGTCCTCTCACCGATTCGGTGGCAGAGGATTTTCGAAGATTCTCGGGTCATTTTTGTAGGAGGGGTGGAAGAACAAAGGAAAGAGCGTCAATCATTCATTTTTTTGTAGGAATCAATGGGAAAATCTCAAATTGCTCAAGTGGGCTCTTCGGTGTAATTTAGTCAATAGCCTCTAAAATATCCTGTGGAATTCGTAGGAAAAGCGTAAGAATCATTAAGATTCCAGACAGAATCCGAAAATTATCTTACGGACGGCCATGTTGGTGGCAACTGCAGATGATTAGTCTGCATGTTTACTTCTAATTCTAATTGACCAACCAATTCGGATTTTACATCCTCAAGAGAATCCATAGCAATTCATTTTTTATTTTTATCCATCCCTTCCAATCCTGTACGGGTAGTGAAGAACTGAACTAGAATGCGGTTGATTGTTGACCAACAGAAAGCATGGAAGAAAGATGTATAATTACAGAAGAAGATTCAACTCGGTAAAACGCCTATGTGCCAGCCAGTCTTCTTTATCTGATAGAAGTGCCAGCTTCTAATTACTTTCATCTCGAGTCAGCTTGAGCTTCTTTGTCTACGTCATTTATCTAAGTGATGGATTCAATCTGAAGCCCTAATTAAGTAAACTTCTTCTTATGCGCGCAAGTACTTGTGTTTCTGTTCTATGAGTAGCTTAGTATGGTATGAAAAATGGAATGCTTTTCTTATCATTCTAATCTATCGGTGCTGTGATCCCAAAGCAGGATCCCCGAGCTTCTCTTCTATCTTGCGGATACACACCAAAGATTGACCATTATTCCTCATATATTATTCCTCATCTATGTCCACCCTAAATTAAAATTAGCTGGTGACGAAAGACATATTCCGATGCATTTCACTCCGCCCGCATGTGATGTTATGGACCTATAGGTAGCAGTAGTACTGGCAATTACATACGACTTTTCTTCTTCCGGGATGAAGCAAAGAGATTGAACTCCTTCCCGCAGGAGTTCCGGTGGAGGGTGAGGACCCGGATAGAGAGGGACCTATGGCAGTAGTTTAAGTCGGCCCAGTGGCGGAGCTAGCAGCAGCAAAGCCTTTTTTTTAGGGGTAGTCAATTTCCGGATCGAAGAGATTCACCCGTAGTAGATAAGGGGGCAAAGCCAGAGGCAAGGCTATAGGCGCCTCTATCTGTAATGGGGGAATTTCTTGCTCAAGCTTCTCGATCTGGGAAGGAACTACTCGCTACTACTCCATACGATGCACTATTGAAAGGCTCGACCCGGCCCGGAAGAGCGTCCAGACATTTTGAAATCGTGATCCAAAGAGAGTCCTAGTCGCCATAGTCAGAGATTTAGATGTAGTTCCGGATGATCCAGATCAAATCGATTTAGCAGTCGCGCTCTTGCCCCCGAGTATTGGTTTGGGAAGCATGTGACTTGGAATGTGCTATCCTCTCGATTGGCCAGCGAATGACGCGAGCGCGACAGGTAGAAAAATTCATGATGTGACCATGACTCCCAAACATATCGACCCGAGTTGCGGAATAAGATCTACTTTTTTTAGCAGGGAGCGAGTCGAGTAAAAAAAAAAGGCACGATCTCGAGGCAGGGGAAGTGGAAGCACAGGGTGAAATAGAATCCAAAAACCAAAAGCGAAAAGCAAGATGAAGAGGAATTCAGACCGATATAAGAGCAATAGAGTTGGCAAATCCATTGCCCGAGAAGACAGAAAGAGGTCTTTAGTTGAAGTTGAAAAAAAAAAAAAATGGAAAGAAAAACCATGAATAATAATGAATTGGTACTCTATGGAAATCCTACACCCATTGATCTAGAATTTATGCATAGTCATCCTTGTGCGTTCCCTTCCATTAATAGCTCTTCGACTCTTTCTTCAACTAGGTCGGACGCGCAAAGCGCTCCACCTGAGTTAGCCCACTTATTTAATAGCATCTGCGAAAAAAGCGCAGAGTTGCTTCGAAACAGAAATGCAGAATTACCGCCGGAGTGGAACATGGCAGATCTTATTCGCGCTGTCATGGGAAACGAAGCTGTTCAAATCCCAGGGTATCTCCAAGATACCTATTACGATGTTATTTTACGCGGACCAACTAGTTGGTTATTCGAGGAACTTTGTTACTTTCTCGATTTAATCAACTATACCCTCTAGTATGAAGGGGCTTAGATGGGTGTAAGGATATACTCTTCACCGCTTTCTTTCCTTACTTTAGTCTCATAACGGAGGGTCCACGTTAAACAGATTGGGCTCACAGAATACTTCAGGGCTGGAGTGAAGAGCCACAAAAGCACCTGTCAGGAACTGTATAAAAAGGACCGATAACTACATAGGGTCTGTCTGAGACTAACTTCCTTGAAAAGAGGGAGAAAGAGTTTATGTAGGCTGTGGCCGTTCAAAAAATGTATCGGTTGCTCGACCAAAGCCGGTCAGGTCAAAGAATCGATTATATGCCTGATATTGCCAGAAGACCGATGAGACTTACCATAAGTGAAGTACAGAAGAGCGCATATTATAAATAAATAACTTAAGATGTTCATCTCCAAGCCTAGCTTACTCTACATTATCATATGTATGGTTTCGCGGGCACGTCCAACCGTACCTTTCCACTTGCCAGTTCAAAGTCTAAAAACCGGTCAATAAGACAGATCCGGATCCTAGTGCTTTCGAGATGGTTCGATCGCTAACAAAGACAAGCATGGGAAACAGCAGACTCTCAACAAGCAACTCCAAGAGCTCAAGCCTAAAGCCTTAGTAACGCGCATCCTCATTGCTCGCGTAAAGCAAGCGTAGGCTCGAAGGCCGAAGCGCGCTAGTGCTCGTTGCATTTCCCTCCTAGTCGGGTAAAGTATTCCGCTCGTTTGCTGTCAGGAATTCAGTAGAGTGGCCGGTCGTTGAAAGAAGCAAGCCTATAGCCTTAGAAGGTGCGAACGAAATCCCAGAAAAGTATCAATGCGGGAAAGAAAGATGCGCCATTCTTAGTTAGGGAGAGGGTATGTTCACATTGAGTATCCTCGTATGCTCAGTCGAGTGACAAACGTACCTATCCCCGACGTGGGTAACGCATCTACAAAACCATGGTGTTAACAAGGCCCTCCCTTCTCCTAAATCCCATTTTTTATTTACTTAAAATAACCGCTTGATACTTGAAAACTGGAATTTATTCCAAGAAAGTTTGGATCCCTCCGCTCCTTGCCCGTTCGTTTCACTTACTTCCGCTCCTCTCATCGAGAAAGCAATTACACATCCTGACTAAGGAGGACAGGCAATAGGTTCGTAGGAAGAGGCAAGCACACATCCGTCTCTATCATATGTGTTGGGTGAAGAGCTAAGACTATGCCTGGGCCGGGGTCAGGAAGACAGGCAGAAGGAGTAAGCAGCTTAAGCAAGAGACCTTATATAGTATAGGAAATTTCTCTTATCCAGTAAAGGCAGTAAGTTCTGTTACCCCCCAGGGGAGGCAACTCAATAGGAGCTACGATATAATCCAAATCTAGCTTTCGAATGTACCTTGCTACTCCTATACCGTTGCTGGGCGTAGGCCTGTTATTTATATTATAGAAAGTGATTCTCAAATCTGATTCTCAGGAAGCAGTACATATGGTTCAAAAGTTTATTCCACCCTTATAATGCGCTAGTTATGGATGGCCCAACAGTTGTGTAAGAGGCATTGGTAGTGCATCGTTCAGCATACGCTCATATAAGAGAATTCCCGTGCGGATTATGATTTTGTAGCTGGTAGCAAACCAGAGGGAAACTCCCCTAATTGTGGAACATCCTCCGCCAGGCATGAAATTAATGATGGTTGCTAGAATACGACGCTCTTAGTTATAATTTAGAATTTGACTTCTTGGGTTGGCAACAGAATTCATTATTTGAACGAGACAAGACAACGCTTACTTCGTTATCCTGAGAGCTGAATGATGGAAGACTCAGATGCGACTCCGTTAAGAGTCTTTTCTGCTGTAAAGTATATAGGCTGCCCTTCTTTACCAAAGGTGCTCGGATTCTGAAGATACTGTTTGATCTTATCGAAAGCTTTCTGACAATTTCCCATTCTCCTGTATTATTTGACCTCAAAAGAGATTGGGATTGTCGTATCAGCTATGTGTTGAGGGATGGAATGTACTTTTGATTTCATAGGATCGGGTGGACAGGAGGAACTATTTAAGCTTATAGAGCAAGAAACCCAGTACGAGCGGAATCGAGACCGACAAAGAATCAAATTACCGTTGGGGCTGCTGCTTAATCTTCTACTAGTACATGGATGAGGATCAAGACGGGTATGCTTAATGCAACTATTCTAAGTTTCAGGTCAATAACTAGGCCCCTTTTTTACTTCTTTTCCATCCCTGCTTGGACCTGACATTCAATTAACATTAACAAGCCTTGTCGTCCTAAGTGAGTTAGAATTCGAATTAGAATAAAATAAGAGGGAGGATTTTCTTGTGTGACACTATTTCAAGCCATAAGATAGGGAAATCTTTCCACTAATTACACGGATTGGATTTCATTTAGTACAACTAGTTCCTGCTCGAGGAATGAACTCCTAAAACCGCTGAAGATGTAAGGTGTTACATGTTGTGAGTCATCTTGACGATCAAGAAACTATAACTATATACTATGCCGGGTATGAATGCGCTTCGCCCCTTTTTATTTTTCCGTCTCTGAAGTGAGTGAAGTCAAGTTAGCGTCTGCAAAGCAATACACAAAAATCCCCGTCCTTTAGAAAGACGATAGCGATTCCCTCTTCCCTCGAACTACCCAGAAAAAGGCCATCTCACCTCGGACGACTCAGTCACATGGAAGCAGGCAACTTATTCAGTATAGTGACTAAGACCCTATACTTGAACTTGCTAAACGCACGTATTGTCGCGGAAAAGAAAGGTATTAGACCCGCTCTCAACTCGCTTTTCTTCTTCTCACGAATTGGATTCGAACCAATCTGACGTTCCTTTCTTTTCCCTTTATTATCTCGTTATTGGGTCTGTCGTCCTCCTCATTATAGTCCTCAGCATTTCATCGGAAAACATCCTGTCTTTTCACCGCTCCGTGGGTAGATTAGCAATCCCTAGTCTTCCAAGACAAAACAAAAAAGAGTATTGGGCTTTTCTTTCCTCCTCATCGAGGATGATGGATCCGGGGATGGATGGAAAGAACTCAATTTTGAGCACTAAGATCGGAGGTCTCATAGATCTTCTTCAGTGCCTTCTCATTTAATGCTAACCGAGCAATAACGCTCATCAGGGTGGTTTGCTCGGGTTAGCCAAGAAAGCCTTAGCGCGCAAAGGCATAGAGCTCAAACACAGGCTTAGTAAGAAATTCAAAGAGTTCCATTAGTGGTCATCGCTCCGGGGATTCGGCTTACTCACCATCTCCGTCCACCTTTTCGGCTTAGGTTACCCACTCAAGAGACTCGGCTTAGGGCACCTGCCCTATGGTTTAAGAAGAACTTCTAAAAGGAGTTTTAAACACCGATAATAATTCATTCTAACTAGTAGCTACTCATTACACACAAGAAAGAGTGTAGGTTTCAGTTCAGTCTATGGTCTCCCCACCGAAGTCGGATATCAATAATCACTGACCCTGCCTTAGTAGAGTGAGGAGTGAACAGACTCAAATACAGTTGTCGGGGGGGCTTCGGTTTATAAGGAATTAAAATGGAAATCCTCTTTAGCAGCCTGCTGTGAGAGCTTTACTGCTGCCTTAACGCCCTTGCCTTTTTACTGATGTAAAGTAGGAAGGCCCACTTAGAGGTTTCCGAACGGTCACGCTTTATTTACTGCCTTGTCTCATTGGTAAGGAGGCTATGAGCTAAGCTATACTTGTAATCAAAGGCCGATCCCGCGGGGAACCATATAATGCTTTACTAGACTAGCTACTGTATGGCGAAAAAAAAAACTCATTAGGATGGTGAATCCAAACGCTTGCGAGAGGAAGAGTTGGAATCCCATTCTAAACGTGGCTTCAAAGCTATTCTTTCTATAGCGCTTGCTTTTCTCGGAAATTGAGCTTAGCCCTTTAACCCAGCGCTTATCGAGGGAATTGTTTCTAAGCCGACAAAGGCACTTTTTCACCTACGGACACCGCTCGCTAACCGGTTACTTTCTGTTTACCCTTCAATCGACGGGCCTTGGCTTAGTTTTAGAGGTGAGTTACACATCTATCTCACTTGTAACTACCTCTGACTGCTTTGTCGACTCTGTTGACGGAGTACCGCTCACTGCACGGCTAAGGGAACTCTGTCTTGTATGCTAAGAGAAAGTCTTCGGTACAACTCTTCTTTTCTCCGTTCACTCCTCTCCTAACGCGGGCAAGGTAAGTAAATGATTGATGGCCGGTGGACTGCTCTGCTCCTGCTTCTTCTCTGTTTTCTGCGCGGTAGGCTTGAACCCTATTGTGGTTAAAGAAAAGAGGAAGTCTCTGCCCATACTTTTCTTTTAAACTAATAGCTTAAGCTCTCAGACTAGAGCTATTCTCACTAAACCGAATCTGAAAATCGAAGACCGCTAACGGAACTCTTTATTGATTGTGTTTACAGAGCCTTAAAAAATGACTCTTTCTTTCCTCTTCTCGTGCCCTTTCCTAAGAGGGGCCACGTCCTTCACTCTACTTCTATTCTAACTGTGAAACTTCTCTTTTACGCTTACACTTCTCAAATCCCCTAACTTTGACAAGGCAACAAACAAGTAAGCTCTTAGCGCTTTTTTGGCAAAGGCTACTCGCTCGCGTCTCGGTAGAGCTGTCTTTGCTAGCTTTATTGCTGGCTTTAAACCTACCTCCTTGACTACATTCTGATAACCGCCTGGCGGCCCGCTCTGAAGTGCCTCGACGCGCCGCAGCCACTACTTTGTTTGACTCCTTTTATGCAATTTAATTATAAAAAATTGGTGTGGATATGCCCCTAGTATGGATTTTAAAGCAAACCACTCTAAAAAAAAAATAATAGTATATAGAAACTACTTCTGACATCACCACAGCCCATTTTAAAGAAAAATATCAAAGTTACGGATAGCATTGAGAATCCGTTGGTAAGGCCTGGTATCCCTCGTTCCTAATCGGGCAATTTCATTTAAATAAGCCCGGTATGTACGCAGGGAGAGTGCCCGACCATGATCATAGAATACAAACCCCCGAATTAGGTGTCTGTTTCTGATTATATTCTCTGGAGAAAAGCCAGAATGCACTAAGGCTGCTTCGATGTGCCTTTCTATTAAGCCTTGCACTCTGACCGTCTCCGAGATTCTTTCCAGACTCGGATCTTGACCTAGGGAATTCACAAGAAATCTCCGATAGAGTTCGTGTTCCCTTTGGCTCGTCGGGAGGAGAGGCTGGTCCAATACCGGAATATCCGGTGGGGCGGGGTGAAATTCCGGAGCCCCCATCGGTTCTGTCGGAATCCGCACAACGGGTGGTGAAGGCGGCCCATCCACACCGCCCACTCCATCGCAAAAAACTACTAAGTCCCCGCCGATGGAACATAGCAAAAAAAAAAAAATGATTATTCTTATAATAAATAGAAAAACTTTTTAAATAGAAAGAATTCCTAAAAAGCAGAACGAGGGAAACTTTTTTTTAATT